ACATAAGAATTGTATAGGAACCGAAATAATCTTTTATTTTCTTTTGAAAAAACGTAAATAGATTTCTTCTGAGCAATGAGAAGACTATTCCAATTATGATATTCGTGAAGAAAGAATCGCAATAAATGCAAAAAAGGAACATCTTGAATCCAGCATTGAAGAATTTGAACCAAGATTTCCATATGGATGGGATGAGGTATTAGTATATCTGAGACATAATTTAAATGTGATAATTTGTCCTCTAAAAAGGGAAAAATTGAATGAATTGATCGTAAATTACGATATTTTGGTATTTCTTTTTCTTCGAAATAAGATACTAATCGCAGCGAGAATGGAATTTCTACAATAATTGCAAAACTTTCCGATATCATTTGAGAATAAAAATGAGAATAAAAAAATTTGTTGTGTCCAACGAATCTATTTTGGTTAGAATCATTAACAAAAGAAATAAAATAATTCTGTTGATAGATTCGAGTAATTAAACGTTTTACAAGTGCTAAACTAGATTTATTGTCATAACCAAAAACTTCCAAAGATTCGTAAAAAATCGAACCATTTAAACCATGATTATGAGCAAGCGCATAAATATACTCCTGAAAGAGTAGCGGATATAGGAAGTGTTGTTGTCGAGATCTATCCTTTTCTAAATATCCTTGTAATTCTTCCATTGACTTACATTTTTTCTACTTGAACCAGAAACAGTAGGCATTTCTTGGGTTATCAAATTATACATAGTGCAATATGGTCAGAACAGGGTATGTATGGAAAAAAGTATATACCCCGGAAACTGGGAGTCCAATCAACAGATCTTTTTCCTCTCCCCTTCTATCCAATGGGTTTATCTTCGTTATAATTACTAGAGGTTCAAAAATCTTTTATTTTTGCAACCCGATCGCTCTTTTGACTTTGGAACAAATTCTTTTTTTTGTCAGTATACTGTTTCTTCTACACATTCGTTTCCAATCCATAATAAAGAATAGTTAGGATTTTTTTAAAAAGAAAAAAAAAAATAAGAATCAAAGGACCACTCACGGGAGAGCCCTTCCCCACATCAGGCACTAATTTTTTTTAACGTCTAATTAGATCGGGTAATTATTCAAATTAAGAATAGAAGCTCGTTGCTTTTTTTTTACCAGAATTGGAGCCGTAGGGCTCTATCCATTTATTCACTAGACCCAACTATAAAGTAAATGTGAATTTCTTTTGTCTTCCTCCAAAAATAAAAACAAAATTTTGGAATGATCCGGTAAGGATCAGCTCAAAATTCTACAAAAAAAAATTAAGAATATAATAAGAAATTCCATTTTCTTCTTATTATTACGACATGCTGTTTTTTCCATCCATTACCTTTCAGGATCAGTCGCGGTTTTATAGACTCTACCAATAGTCTGGACGAATTCGTTGCTTCATCCAAATGTGTAAAAGATCATAGTCGCACTTAAAAGCCGAGTACTCTACCGTTGAGTTAGCAACCCAGATAAATATGATATGTAAATACGATCGAAATAAAAAAAAATCAATTGAATTGCACTGTACAACTACGTCAAAACATTGAACTAACAAGAAATAGAAAGGAAAGTTTTTATGATCAATTATAAACGCCAAAATAGCAAAATGAGTGGATCGAATTAAAAAACAACAGATTCGCAATAGAAATATCAAAAGACCGCCTATTTTCTCAAAATTTTTGATTCTCGTTAAGAAAATACATCTTGTATAACAGTAAATCCGGCAAACCCATCATTTGACTGACGTAAAGGAAAAACCAATAAGGGTCGGAATAGACAGATCCATTTATCTACGATCGAATTATATTTGTTCGATACAACATTGTCAATATGAATGGAATGCTGCGAAAACAAATTCAATTAATTAAATCAAATAAGGATTTGTGTTGGATTGGCACAACATAAATAATAAATTTAGATGAGAAAAAAAAAAATAAGGAAAAGGTAGAGAAAAAATGTCGGGTTTATTCAATCAATAAAGGTACAATAAGCAGGGTTCGTCCTTTGTTTGTTGGTGGATTCCCACAACAAGAAAAAAGGTAAATTAAGTATGAATAGAACAAGAAAAGAGCAAATTTTGGGTAAATAATTACCCAAAATAGATACTAGTTACCTTTTCTTTTTTTATTTATTAATTTTGTTTTTTTTTCTTTACAAAGCGCTTTCTTTAAAAAATTCTGCCTTCCTTAAAATATCATGAACAGTTCCTGTAGGTTGAGCACCTTTTTCAAGGAAATAACGAATAGCAGGAACGTTTAAATAAGTTTGATTCTGTATCGGGTCGTAAAAACCAACTTTTCGAAGATCTCTTCCTTCTCTAGATCGCTCATTGGGATAGATGTAGATAAACAATACCCCCCCCCCCTAGAAACGTATAGGAGGTTTTCTCCTCATACGGCTCGAGAAAAAATGATTCTAATATTTCTGTATATTCTGTATATAATGGCAAATAGATCCATAAAATCATGAATTAGACTATAATTTGAGTTGTTTTTTGTTCTTACTTACAGAAAAAAAAAAAGAAATATCATTTGTACTCATAACTCAAGTTGGGTAATTCTGAAAAAGTTCGAAGGTAAATCCTTAGACATTTCTTGAGTCGTCTCTAACCCCTTTTGTTTGTCTCGTCTCGAATCCATTTTTCCTCTTCATTATAATAAAATTATTGAGACAGTTGAAAATAGTGTTTTCTTGTTCCGGAATCCTTTCTCTTTGCTTTGTAAAATCATTGGGTTTAGACATTACTTCGGTGATCCTTACTCCTTTTCAAAATGGCAGCAACATACCTTTTGTTTTTTGTTATTTCTTTCTATGGAAAGATAATACGAACGATTGATTCCCTTGTAATATAATACACTTTTCTTTTAAATTGAAAAAGTTTTACCTATTTTTACAAATTTGACTTTTTATTTTATTTCAAACTTGTTCGAATTTTAACCCTTCGATTTCGATATTGAAGATATACTTACAAGGTTGGTCTAACTTATTAATTGTTACTAACCCTAGATTCTTCCCCCCGATAAATGAATCAATACTTTTTGCTCGAGCTCCATCATGTACTATTCCTATTTACCAACCCAACACAAATTAGGTTCCTAGCAGGAACAGAACAAACTATGTCGATTCAAGAGCATCTTCATTCCTATAGAAAACGGTGGATGTAAGAATCCACAACGAATCATGTCCTTCAAGTCGCACGTTGCTTTCTACCACATTGTTTCAAACGAAGTTTTACCATAACATTCCTCTAATTAAATTTCGAATCGGTATAGAATTGATTCAAGATGGAATCATGAATAGTCATTGGCTCAACGATATATAATACTTTCTATGTATCTATGGATAGAAAAATAGTTATCCGGAAAAGTCTTAGAAAGGATTTAAGTTATTTCACCCCATATTCTATCATATGAATGAAACAAATTTCAAAAAAAGACGAATAAACGGGTTTACTTAAGTCTTATTTACATCTTCAACAGATTGTTCGGGATGGTGAATCATGAAAAAGATCCCATTTTTCTTGAACAAATAAATTCTAAACCTTAAAAGAAAGACCCTTAATGGATTTCCAATCCCGGATGGATTTCCAATTCCGGGACAAAATCAGTTATTAACAAAATATAAGCTATTCCGATAACTCGAAAAGGTCGGAAGTTTCTCTATAATATAGATTTTTCACACTTCTTCAAGTACCAAGGGTGCATAAAAATGAAGATTAAAATTGTTTTTTGTTTTCATGAGTATGGAATAGAAAAGGTCTCGTGTAAGGTAAGATTAAAGTCGTTATTCTTTCTTTCATCTGAAAGAGAAAATCAGAATCAAGAATAAGAAGAATCTAATCTTTTCGTATCCATCATATACAACGAACAATTGGTTACCGGGAGTAATCGTGGATATTTAAAGAATTACAAACCCTTTTGACTTAACCAAAGGGCCGCCGTTACTGAAATAGAACAATACAATAACAATACATATACATAATATATATTATATATACGTAGGATAGGACTTGTTCGTTTTATTTTATATTATACAGACAGATTTTGTTTTATTTCAGGTTCAAGAATCTTTCCACCAATTCCATAAAGTCAAGTAAATAGAATATATAAATTTTCATCCATTCAGCCGTTACATTACATGGATTTCCAATTATTCATTTGAATAAGCTAAAAAAAAAAATGGGATCCAGATCAATCCGTTTTTCCTAATCTTTAGTCTCCACAGAAAGTGTGGAATTGGGATACACCATTTATTTTCTTTGGGCTTCCCTTGGGGAATGGAATAGAAAAAGGACCCTTTTTTTTCTATTTCAATTCAGAATGCACCATGTGAGAATTCCCATTTCACGGATATGGAACGCAAAGTTTCCCTAAGTAACTAACTTCAATATGAATATGAGTATGAGCATACTCTGAATGGGAATGATCCCTCCCAAATTCTTTTTTGAATTAAGAATTAAAAGAAATATCTTTATTTCTACCCGTACACTCGATTGGGTCACATTATATCCAATATCCAAGATTAAACATAAACAGAAAATTGTTAAAGAGAAGAATCTTTCGTTTCTGATGGAGACGATCTGGGACGGGAGGATTCGAACCTCCGATTTGCGGGACCAAAACCCGTTGCCTTACCGCTTGGCCACGCCCCATTTAGATTTATATTCGACACTAATAAAGACTAATATTGGTATTGGTCATTCGTCAATCCCAACCAAAATACATATGAAATACATTGTTGCTAGGATTCAACACATGTAAATATAGAATCAAAAATTTTATTGATCATTACATAAAATTCAATTAAGATATTGTATGAAACTAGAATTCCTTGTATTCTCATTTGAGAATGAAAGGAAAGATTTTTGATTTAGGAGAGTTCGAAGAAAAAGAAGGATTTTTTGACCCGCCTTTTCATTTTTCCCTCATAAAAGGAACTCAACCAAAATCAAATTTTATAATCTACAAAAATGAAATGTTTGTTATGCTTAACATCTTTAGTTTAATCTGTATCTGTCTTAATTTTACCCTTTATTCGAGTAGTTTTTTCTTCGCCAAATTGCCCGAGGCTTATGCCTTTTTCAATCCAATCGTAGATGTTATGCCTGTCATACCTGTACTATTTTTTCTATTAGCCTTTGTTTGGCAAGCTGCTGTAAGTTTTCGATAAAATCTTTAATACTCTGCAAAATTCATGATTTATCCAAAAAAAATTCTAAAAATTGATAAGATCAGATAAGTTTTACATTATGAACCCTCGATTCAAAAACCGAAATTCTTGTATATTGAATTGAATGACCGCGGTGATAAAATTGGATCAACTTATTTCCTCGTTCTGACCTTCCATTCCAGTAAACAAGGACTTTCTAAGGACCCCACAATACCCAATAATGGATATGCCAAAATTTTTTGGTAATGAAGGAATCAGAATCTTTCTTTTCTTATTACAAAGAAATTTGTGAAAATGGCTTTTTTTTTTTCAAGATTCAAGAAAAGACTTCATTTTTGGGGTGTTATGTCAAAATAGCGTATGTGATAAAAAATAGGCAATCTATTTCCTTTTTCCAAAAAAAAATCTTGGAGATTGTGTAATGCTTACTCTCAAACTCTTCGTTTACACAGTAGTGATATTTTTTGTTTCTCTCTTCATCTTCGGATTCTTATCTAATGATCCGGGCCGTAATCCTGGACGCGAGGAATAAAAAAAAATATTTTTAGTTTTTCTTTACTTTTTTTATATATTCCATACATTTACCTATGATGAAAAAATCAAAGGATCGAAATTTTTTTTTTTTCAAATTCGAAAGTCTGAAGTGATCAGAGGGAGCGGAGAGAGAGGGATTCGAACCCTCGGTACAAATAACTCGTACAACGGATTAGCAATCTGCCGCTTTAGCCCACTCAGCCATCTCTCCCAATTCAAAATTAAAAATTTTTTATGTGATGTGGCACGTGAAGTAAAAAAGATTGAAAAAACCCTCGTTTTCTTTCTTTATTATTTATTACTTTATTATAATTTATAATAAGGATAAAGTAACGATAATAAAATAAATAAAATAAATAATATAATTATAATATATTAAAATGAAAATAGATAAGATATCTACGAATTTGATCAGTAATTCAATTTAGATAATGATTCGAAATAGATATCTTATCTCCAATAGAATAGATATAGAAAAAATACCTTACTTCACTTCTTTGATTTTGTAAGAAAGGTTAATTCCCCCGGCCCGGTTAAGTACTGGCCGGGCCATTACATTACTTCTTTTGTTCTAATGAATCATTTCGTGGATCAAATAATTTAATTATTTTTGATTTGATATCAAATCAAAAATACTTGTTATTGAAGCAACAACAAAAAAAATTTCCATTCCCTATCCTATGATAGAAGTGTCATATTAATACTATAGAATATGAATCTTTTTCACACTCTTATTAAGTATTTTTTTTCTCAATTTACTTAATTACTTAACTGGAAAAGAACACATACATATACACATACATATATTAAATTAAACAATATCAAAAATGAAACACACATATGTTATAACATATATAACATAACTCATTTACTTGTTCAAGGGACAAGCTTTGTTTGAACATTTGAGATCAAATTGATCCGAATTCAAATTCATAGGATCCAGCAGTTGAAGGGGAAGTTGAAAACGAAAAAAGAAATGCAGAATTCATCATTTTTATGGTCCAGCTTCAATAACTCCTTCGATTCGGGACTGTCAGTAATGACTTCCAGCAAACGAAAAGTATAACTTTTCATTTAATTATATTATGTTATGATTAAGTTTTATTTAAATAAGCTGCTTTCTGTTTTTCGCCTATTTTTTTTTTTCAAGTACCCCCAGCGGGACGAATTGTCAACGCTAGAATTTTCATGAGTCTGATGCTATCTTAATTGTATCTCATTCCTTTGTTCGACAAAAGGTCCATTCATATATAATAATGGAGATATGTAGCGGGTATAGTTTAGTGGTAAAAGTGCGATTCGTTCGATTAATAACTTAAATAGTTAAGGGGTCTTTCGGTTTTTTCATATTCCGATCAAAAAAAACTTTATTTCTTAAAAAGGTTTAATCCTTTTTCCCTCACTAGCATATTTGAGGAAGAATATACATTCTCACGATTTGTATCCAAAGGTCAATTCGAAATTGAATAAAAAAAATAGGATTATGGAGTCGCGAAGCATAATTTTTTTGATTTGAATTGGATCAAATCTTCCAATTGAATGAGTATGAGTAAAGGATCTATGGATGAAGATACAAAACAAAAGTTTATTTCCAATCGTAACTAGATCTTCAATTTTTGTATTGTAAAGGGAAGATTGAAGCCAAATAGCTAGAAAACGATAGTTTTGGTTTACTAGAACCATCGGCATGTTGTTTTAGCTCGGTGGAAACCAAATTCTTTTCCTCAGGATCCCTCGAGTGGAAATAGGGAACGAAGTAACTAGATTAGACGGATTTAGTATAATCCCC